TATTTTTATTATGCAAGGAGTGCGAAAAAAAAAACAAGATTTTTTCTTTAATTGGATCAAAAAGAAACTTTGGGATTGCTGAATCACAGACAAAAAAACAATAAAAATGAATATAAATATATAAGGCAACGGAGCCATCATAGTATTTTTTAACTATTCCAAAAACAAATCCAAAAACAAAAAGAAGGGTGGCAATTTGATCATTTAACCCATCTGAGTCTGGTATATTTTACTTTTCTCTTTCTTTCTTGAATGGAAGGTAAAGGTCAATTTTATTGTAAAGCCGTATGCATATGCAATGCACCAAAGATGCCCGTACGGTTGTTCAATTCTATCTTTTTCCTATTAGTCTTTATCTTTCTTTTCTCTTCGCTTCATAATGCGAGATAGAGGAACTCTTTTTATATCATCAGGGTAATGATCCATCAACCTGCTAGTTCGTTTTATGAAGCACAAACGGGAGAATTTATCCTGGAAGCGGAAGAATTGCTGAAACTGCGTGAAACCCTCACAAGGGTTTATGTACAAAGAACAGGTAAACCCTTATGGGTTGTATCCGAAGACATGGAAAGAGATGTTTTTATGTCAGCAACAGAAGCACAAGCTTATGGAATTGTTGATCTTGTAGCGGTTGAATGAAAATAAGACGGATTTCACACAAATCCGCGATTTGAGGTTTTATCTATGATTTGACTATTCTATTAAATGGAAGTAATTCATAATTATCCGGTTAGGATCAATCTAAACCAGCCCATTATGTATAGAATTCAGCATGCCAACTATTAAACAACTTATTAGAAATACAAGACAGCCCATCAGAAATGTCACGAAATCCCCCGCTCTTCGGGGATGTCCTCAACGTCGAGGAACATGTACTCGGGTGTATGTGCGACTCGTTTAGATCATATCATGAGCTGGTACAAAAACAAGAAAACAAACTTTCCAGTATCAATGATCAGTACCAGTGAATAGGATAAAATGTAAGAAGGGATTCCATTCATTATCGAAAAGGAATTAAAGTTATCATATTCCTACATTGTGTATAAATTTTATGGTTTCCATTGGTGCAAATCCAATCATCTCAATTTAAGATGAGAAGAAATTTTCCATTGGTAGCAAATGGTTATCCATTAAGCGGAGGAAATTCTATTTTTATTTATCGCTCCTACTCTGGCAAGAACGGACTAAGAGGGTCAGCTACCCAGCTAACTTTCATAATTAAATACCGTTACTGTATAGATAGATCTCATTGTGAAAGGCCTATTACTGGATAATTCATGGGTAGAGCCAAAAAGGGTGAACTATACAAGTTACCAATAACGTTGATTAAATGAAGTAATGAAGTAAAGGCTCCGGTGTATAGAGAAGACCTCACCGTTTAAGAAGTCACCATAGAAACGAAGAAACCCGCTGTTTCTTTATCCATTTATATTTTCTGTTTTTTACACCTATAACAGAATAGAATTTCTTATTTCGCATTGAAATGCCTAAAAAATCGCGGTCGGGAAGGTTATAGTAGCCAAAGCCATTGGAATTTTTATGTTATACATTGGAAAAATCCGTTTTGTTATTAATAGATTAGGAAAGGGAAAAGAATAACTGAAAGAAAAGAAATAAATTCGTTATTCGCGAAAGTTTCATCTATTCAATGACTAGAATTAGACGGGGATATATAGCTCGGAGACGTAGAACAAAAATTCGTTTATTTGCATCAAGCTTTCGAGGGGCCCATTCAAGACTTACTCGAACTATTACTCAACAGAAAATAAGAGCTTTGGTTTCGGCTCATCGAGATCGGGGCAGTCAAAAGAGAAATTTTCGTCGTTTGTGGATCACTCGGATAAACGCAGTAATCCGCGAAAGGGGAGTATCCTATAGTTATAGTAGATTAATACACGATCTGTACAAGAGACAGTTGCTTCTTAATCGTAAAATACTTGCACAAATAGCTATATTAAATAGGAATTGTCTTTATATGATTTCCAATCAGATAATAAAAGAAGTAGGTTGTAAAGAATCCACCGGAATAATTTAAACAGAGTTTCCCGGAGAATGAACTCCGGGAAGGTAGAGTCGAAATTACTAGGATAAAATAAAATATGCTAAAATAGTCAAAATGAATGAACACGCTCAATAGAAAAGAAAAAGCTTTCTCCGATTCTTTTTTTTCTTACGACCCGATAATCAAATCTGGATTCTCAGAAAAACAGCAACCTGCCTTTGAGTTCGGATTCAAATTCTGATTCCAAAGCAAGCCTAGTCATTTCTGGTTCTAAAACCAGTAGTTCTAGTGGTCGACTCGTTTCTTTCAAATTGTTTCTCATTATTGAGAAAGGGTAACAAAGATAAAATACGAGCTTGTTTTATAGCAATAGTAATTAATCGTTGTTGTTTCAAGGTCAATCTATTCACTCGTCTAGATAATATTTTTCCTTGTTCACTAATAAATCGGCTAATTAAACTCATATTTCTATAATCAATTCGATCCCCCGATTGAATCGGGGGCAAACGCCTACGAAAAGATCGTTTGGATTTAAGAAAAGGTCGTTTGGATTTATCCATAGTTTGTTTTAGTTTATTCCTTATCTTTATCTCAAAAATCCTATTTCTTGATTCTAATTTTGCCAAATAGGATTTGTTTATTTTCTATTTAAATATGTTATTGTTATATATAATGTCACTTTTTACCCTTCCTTGAAAGGGTAATATACAGGTACTCAGTTCACTCTATTTCTTTATCTCTCCATGAATCGTATATTCGTAACAATACGGACAGAATTTTCTTAATTCTAATCGATTAGGCGTATTGTGACGGTTCTTTTGAGTAATATATCTGGAAATGCCTCTTGATACCCCATTAACCTTGTTTCGGACACAACTGGTACATTCCAAAATCACCGTTACTCGAACATCTTTACCCTTGGCCATGAATCTCCTTTGGATTTTTGATTTATTCAACTCGTCTATTTTCGATTCAAAACGAAGAAGAAAGGGGGAAGGAAAACAAATAGAAATTACTAACTTGAAATCGAATTAGAAAAGAAAGATCAAAGTACATAGTAAATGAAAGTCATAGTAAATAAAATAATAAGTAATATAAAGATTTCTAAACTCGATTTCAAATCGAAGTACAGTATTTCATTTTTCATTTAAATATCTTGTATAATACTCTTTCCTTAGACCCACATTTTCTATTCTACTCCCATTCCTCTATATATTCCTCTATTATTTATTATTACTATTCATCTATTGAACCTGAGCCTCGCATATGTTGAATCCACTTTTCTTTTTTCTCTTTTTTCCCTTTTTCAATTTGAAAAAGAGAAAAAAGAGAAAAGAGGAGAGGGGAGTTAGTCACAGATATTTGATTGTATCTTTAATCTTCTTCATTCCTTCCCATGTCAATAACTAGAATGAAAAAAAGGGGAATGTCAACGCATCCGGAAAAAAACGATTAATCTCTATCAATAGACCTGCTAAAGCCCCGAACCATAGCGTACTTAGTACTGGTGCCACGGAGAGATATGTTTTTAAATCTCGCATTGAAAACCCTCCTTTTTTATTGTAATACATAAATCTGTAGTTAAGGACCACTTCTAGTTGTACACGTAATCCCTAATTCAAATTGAATTCCTCTATTATTAATATATTAAATTGTACAATGATCCAGTAAAAGTAAATAGGATTTTACCTTTTCTTAAAACAGAAAAAAGCATCTCCCCTTACCGAGCATTTCCGAAAAATACTCATTTATTTTTGTATACAAGTCTTTTACTATTTATTAATTTATTATATGTTAAATGAGACCAAAAAGACGAAATGGGCAGAAAATTGCGTATATCAACGGAGGAAATAACGATGTGGAAAACAAGACAGGAATTCTATACAATGACACTGTAGAACAATGAAAGGGATGTGGCGCAGCTTGGTAGCGCGTTTGTTTTGGGTACAAAATGTCACGGGTTCAAATCCTGTCATCCCTACGCTCCTTTGATCAGTAACGAGGGATCAGCTGAGATCGATTCAAATTGGGCATAATCTTTCATTTTTATGACACTATGCATACAAAATAAAATGGATTGGGGTAATCCTTTTCTTTACAGTCCTGTCTATTCAGATAAGAAAGCGCTCTTAGTTCAGTTCGGTAGAACGTGGGTCTCCAAAACCCGATGTCGTAGGTTCAAATCCTACAGAGCGTGATTTTTTTATTCTTAGATCGAATTAGACTGAAATGGATTCAGTAACTTGCACAGCAATAGGAATTTGACCTCCTGTGGATTAAATAAAAAGAAAGGAGGAGGTCAATAAAAAAAAGAGATGTTAATCGATCTTAATCAAAGGTCCAACTGATCACCACGTCTGTATTGTAAGTATGCAGTTACGAATAATCCAGCCAAAGTAATAGGAATTAGACCTAACACGATTCCAAATAGAAAAACTTCAATCATTTCAATTTGTTTGAAAGAAAAAAAAAAAAGAGGTAATATCCATACCTAAATATTAATCCGAATTGACATGAATCTCAATGAGCAAGAATTGACAATGGAGGCTGTAAGTAACTATAGAATACATGGAATCTCGCAGAAAGATTTCTTATTCATTTCAAATATTAATTTTAAATAAGTCGTATCTTGCTCAAACCAATAAATAGAGCGGAGGTTATAGTTAAAGCCGCTAGTAGAAAACCAAAATAACTAGTTATAGTAAGCATAAAGGAGCTAAATGAAATATGTTTTTTTATACATATGTTTATAAAGCACTTACCTAAGTTTCCATTTTTTCAAAATAAGAGGATACGCAAAAATACCAATTGAAAGAAGAAGTTCAATTGAAAGTTTGTTATTCATCTATCATTATAGACGGCACTAACAAAGATAAAGTGACAAAATGAAATCGATTCATCATCTGTAATATCTCTCCATCTTGCGAGTTCAATCAACCGATTCATTGAGTAACTCTTGGATAAACTAATAAAATAATAAGGACTAAGAATAAGTACT